ACAAACGCGCTACCAAGCTGCGCTACATCCCTTTCAATTCCATTTTTTTATAGTGTAATTTTAAAGAATCCCTGTCGTGTTTTCCACATCGTTATTTCCTATATATAATATATCTTGTCATTTCTTTTTTTTGGTCTTTGGTATAAAAAAAGTATTGGGATATATGAAAAACAAATCTGTTGTAAAGTGTAAAGTAAAAAAAAAATATTTTTGGGGAATATTTAATGGGAAGGGGCATGCTACTTTTTTTTTAAGAAAAAAAATATCTTATCTACAGGATTAATGTAGATTTTAATTTGACTTAGCTTAGGGATTTCGTGTACAAACACAAGTAGTCTTTAACTTAAATATGAAAAAATATGAAATATGATATGCATTTGATCGTAGATTCAATATGTATTACTTTGTTTATATATTAATAGTTTATATATTAATAAAGATTAATAAAGAAGGAGGATTTTCAATGCGAAATTTTAAAACATATCTTTCCGTGGCACCGGTACTAAGCACTTTATGGTTTGGGTCTTTAGCTGGTTTATTAATAGAAATCAATCGTTTTTTTCCAGATGCGTTGACATTCCCTTTTTTTTAATTCTAGTTATTGACATGGAGAGGGAATAACGAATATTAGAGATAAAATAAACTATCTGTGACTCATTCCTCTTCCCTTTTCTTTCTTCTTTCTCTTTTTATTTTAAAATTCAAACAATATATTAGAATAATATAGAAGAGAAAGAAGAAAAGTAGATTCAACCTCATCAAAACTTGGGTTAAGGTTCGAATGAAAATTTCTAAAAAAAAAGAAAGAGTTAGAACGGAAATGAAAATATGGATCTAGGGTAAGAATATCATACAAGTATAGTTAAATGAAATACGGCGATTAGAAATGGAATTAGAAATCGTTTTATTACGTCGTATTTCTTTATTTACTATGATATATTAATATATATTATATGATTGCAACGAAATCTTTTTAATTATATTTCGAGTTAGCAATTTCTATATTTTTTTTTTCTTCACGTCAGGTCGAAAAAAATAAAAAAAGTTGCTTGAATCAAAAATAAAAAGGAGGTTAGGTTGATGGCTAAGGGTAAAGATGCCCGAGTAAAAGTCATTTTGGAATGTACTAGTTGTGTTCGAAAAAGTATTAATGTTAATAAGGAATCAAGGGGCATTTCCAGATATATTACTCAAAAGAATCGACATAATACACCTAGTCGGTTGGAATTGCGAAAATTCTGTCCCTCTTGTTGCAAACATACAATTCACGGAGAGATAAAGAAATAGATCGAACCAAAACGTCTGTCTATCATCCTTTTACGGGAGTAGACAAAACGATTTTCATTATATAATTATTTATATTAATATATTAATTAATATATAAATTATATAAATAAACAAACCAAATCCTATTTTGGCTGGACCTTCAAAAAATTAGAATTAAGAAATAGGATTTTCGGTATAAGGAATAAACTAAACAAACTATGGATAAAGCCAAGCGACCCTTTATTAAATCCAAGCGATCTTTTCGTAGGCGTTTGCCCTCGATTCAATCGGGGGATCGAATTGATTATAGAAACATGAGTTTAATTAGCCGATTTATTAGTGAACAGGGAAAGATATTATCCAGAAGAGTTAATAGATTGACCTTGAAACAACAACGATTAATTACTATTGCTATAAAACAAGCTCGTATTTTATCTTTGTTACCTTTTCTTAATAATGAGAAACAATTTGAAAGAATCGAGTCGACTGATAGAACTGCTAACTTTAGAACAAAAAAAAAATAATAGGTTTACTACTTATTTTCTTATTTAATTTTTAATTGTAATTGAATCAAAATTCTAATTTGAAATCAAACATGGATTGATGTTTTGTTCTAAAAAAATCTAGGTTTGATTGTCGTGTTCCAAGATAATCAAAATCGGGAAGAAATATTTTGTATTTTTAATTTGAATAGGTTTGTTAATTTTTATTTATTTCTTTTTTGTATTTTATCAGACTATATCCTCCCGGAGAATAAACTCCGGGGAACTTCATTTAAAAAATTTCGGAGGATTCTTTCCAATCTTCTTTTTTTACGATTTCACATTCATTGAAAATGAAAATTAAAGGATACCCATCAAATCTAGCTAGTTGTGCAAGTATTTTACGATTAAAAAGCAACTGTCTCTTGTGCAGATTGTGTATTAATTTACTATAATTATTTATTAATGTACTATAATTATAACATACCTCCCTTTCGCGAATTAGTCCGTTTATCCGAGTGATCCACAAACGACGAAAATCTCTCTTTTTCCTATCTCTATCCCGATGAGTCGAAACCAAAGCTCTTATTTTCTGTTGAGCAATAGTTCGAGTAAGTCTTGAATGAGCCCCTTGAAAGGTTGATACAAATACACGAATCTTTGTTCTACGTCTCCGAGCTATATATCCTCGTTTAACTCTAGTCATTGAATAAATGAAACTTTGATGACTAACTAGAATAACTAATTATTAATTGATTTTCTTTTTTTGAGTTATTCTTTTATCCTTTCTATTAATAACAAAACGGATTTTTCCAATGTATAAAATAAAAATTCCAATGGCTTTTGCTACTATAACCTTCCCGACCACGATTTTTTCTTTTTTTTTTATTATTATTAATTTTATACAATTTCTTATTTTTTTGTCTTGTTTCAAGGCGAAATTTCTAAAACTAAAAAAAATGTAAATTCAATTGAAATATAAAGAAATAGTGGGTTCCTTCGTTTCTATGGTTACTTTTTAAATTAAACGGTGAGGCCCTTTCTATACACCGGAGCCCTTTACTTCTACTTCATTTACTGAATGTTATTGATAACTTGTACAGTTCAAATTTCCTGGCTCTACCTATAAATTATCCAGTAATAGGTCTTTCACAATGAGATCCACCTATACAGTAACGGTATTTAATTTTGAAGGTTAGCTGGGGAGCTGACCCTGTTAGTCCGTTCTTCAAAGAATAGGAGCATAATTTTTTTGCTCTAAATGTAAGATTTCCCGCTTAATGGATAACGTTCGCTACCAATGGGAAATTTTTCTTATCTTAAATCGAATTTATACTAATAGAAACCATAAATTTCATACACAATAGATGAATAGGTCTTTTTCATTTTCAATAATGACCGTAGTTCTTCCATTTTATCCTATTCATTGGTACTGATCATGTATATTGGAAAATTCTTTCCTTTCATTTGTTTTTATTCAAGTCTATAATCTGAACGAGTCACACATACACCCTAGTACATGTTCCTCGGCGCTGAGGACATCCCCGAAGAGCGGGGGATTTCGTGACGTTTCTGAGTGGCTGTCTTGTGTTTCTAATAAGTTGTTTAATAGTTGGCATGTTGAATCATATACATAATGAGCTGGTTTAGATCAATCCTAACCTAACCGAATGATTATGAATTATTTCTACTTAATATAATAGAATAGATAGAAATCTAATAATCTAATACTAATAATCTAATAGAAGTTAATATAATAAATGTTAAATCCCGTAACAAGATAAAATATATAATGGTTAATTTTTTTTCATTTTTATTTGTTTTATTCGACTGCTACAAGATCAACAATTCCATGAGCTTGGGCTTCTGTTGCTGACATAAAAACATCTCTTTCCATATCTTCGGATACAACCCATAAGGGTTTGCCTGTTCTTTGTACATAAACCCTTGTAAGGGTTTCGCGCAATTTCAATAATTCTTCCGCTTCCAGGATAAATTCTCCTGTTTGGGCCTCGTAAAAAGAGCTAGCAGGTTGATGAATCATTACCCTGATGATATACCCTAAAAGGGGTTCTTCTATCTCGTATAATGAGGCGAAGACAAAATATATATATATACTAGGAAAAAAATAAAAAAGATAGAATTGAACAACCGTACGTGCATCTTTTCCACGTTGCATACGGCTCTATAATGGAATTTACTTTTTTTTTTACGTCGAACAAAGAGAAAAATAGGATCGATCAAATTCAGATCAGTATCAGTAAATGATCCAATTACCACCCTTCTTTTCAGAGGAGTTCAAAAATACTATGATGGCTCCGTTGCTTTATATATTCATTTTGTCTGTAATTCAGCAATCCCAAAGTTTCTTTTTAATCCGAAAAAAAGAAGGAAAAAATTCTTTTTTTCGTACTCTTTCAAACATAAATATTGTTAAGAGTTGTTTTGGTATGAAAAAAAGTTTGTGACGCTGAAAAGGACTCTTGAGGGAATACTCTTCATCTCATACTACTCTTTCGATACATAATCTAATGTTTTGAAAATAGAGATAAAATTTTCTCATTTTTTATATCGAATTCAAAGTGCCATGCTATTATTACTTAATATTTCATACAGTGAAGGCATAGTTTTCTTGTTTTCTCTAAAATAAAAAAAAAAATCATTGGCGCCGAGCGTGAGGGAATGCTAAACGTTTGGTAATTTCTCCTCCGACCAGGATAAAGGAGCCCATTGAAGCAGCTAACCCCATGCATATTGTATGTATATCTGGTCGCACAAATTGCATAGTATCATAAATAGCTATTCCGGGTATTACCCATCCACCAGGAGAATTTATAAATAAATACAAATCCTTGGTATCATCCTCGATACTGAGATATACCATAAGACCAATAAGTTGATTCGAGATCTCGCTATCGATCTCTTGGCCTAAAAAAAGTAATCTTTCTCGATAAAGTCGGTTGATTAGGGTAAAATTGTATCCCTTAGGAACCGTACATGCACCTTTTGATGCATACGGTTCAAAAAAAATTGTGAAAAAATCAATGTGTAGATTTTATTCCTTTTTTCTCCCTTCTCTAATTCCTCATATAACTATTAAAAAATAAAAAACAAAAAAAAATAGAATTTATTAAACTTATATTTATCGAATTAACTTTTCATTGATGTATTGTTTCATCGAGATCCAATCCAAACCACGATGTAATTTTCTTGTTCTTGAACGGGTCTCCTTAATTTTTTTTAGGTTTATGCTCTACTCCAGATAAAGATCTTACCGATTTCGATTTGCACATATAGGACAAATGCTTCCACTTGTGTGTTTTTTTTTATTAAGAATTCTCCCCCTTTTTTTTGTCATTTCATATTTTTTTTTTTCAAAAAATTGAATATTCAACATATTGATTACTATATTCGAATTCGATTCGAATTCGAGTGATTAAGATTAATATCATTCTTATTTTCAATTAAAAAAAAAGGTTTAAGTTTTTAAGTTATATTATATAAGTTATAAAAGTAAATAAAATATATAATAAAATATATAATACAAGTAGGAATCTTCAATATATTATCAATTGGAATTTAGTTTTTATAAAAGGAGCCTGGATACTTCATTTTATTGGTCTAACCAAGCCAACCATAAATTATTCTAATTAATCTGAATCCTCCTATAGATCTAAAGATCTAATTGCATTTCACGCTCCAAATTTTTGATGCTTCAATTCATTTTTCTTGTTAGGTGAAAGGGAGGATATCTCAATCGGAAGAGAGAACGGAGAAATTCCATATGACCCAATATATCTGACAAGTCGCACTATACGTCAACCCAAGATGCATCTTCCTCTCCAGGACTTCGAAAGGGAACTTTTGGAACACCAATAGGCATTAAATGAAAAAAAAAGAAATTAAGTACTATATTTCACTTTGATATGGAAACGTAATAAATAATAGGGTTATTGTCTTCATAATATGAACCTTTATTCTATTTTCTGCATAGATTAGAAAAGTTTAGTGAAAAAAAAAAAGATCGAATAAATGAAGAAAATTTTTTACGAATAGAGCCTTTCACTAATGAACAAGTATTAAAGCATTCACTGAACGACGATAGTATCAACTCCCCATTGCGTATTGCTACTTATCGGGTATAGAATAGATTTGTTTCTTTTTGTTCCTACAACCATAATTGTTCCATTAGTACTAACAGAATAGAACAAACATTAACCCTTGTTCCACGATAATTTATTGAACAAAAGGGGTTCATTGGCTAGTCTATAGTATTTTCGAATGCAATAAAGTTACATAGTGTCATTTATCTTTGATAAAGAGGTATTTCCATGGGTTTGCCTTGGTATCGTGTTCATACCGTCGTATTGAATGATCCCGGACGGTTGATTTCTGTCCATATAATGCATACAGCTCTGGTTGCTGGTTGGGCCGGTTCGATGGCTCTATATGAATTAGCAGTTTTTGATCCCTCTGATCCTGTTCTTGATCCAATGTGGAGACAGGGTATGTTCGTTATCCCTTTCATGACTCGTTTAGGAATAACCAATTCATGGGGCGGTTGGAATATTACAGGGGGGACTATAACAGATCCGGGTATTTGGAGTTACGAAGGTGTGGCCGGCGCGCATATCGTGTTTTCCGGCTTGTGCTTTTTGGCAGCTATTTGGCATTGGGTGTATTGGGATCTAGAAATCTTTTCTGATGAACGTACAGGAAAACCTTCTTTGGATTTGCCTAAGATTTTTGGAATTCATTTATTTCTTTCTGGGGTGGCTTGTTTTGGTTTTGGCGCATTTCATGTAACAGGTTTGTATGGTCCTGGAATATGGGTGTCCGATCCTTATGGACTAACTGGAAAAGTACAACCTGTAAGTCCAGCATGGGGCGTGGAAGGTTTTGATCCTTTTGTTCCAGGAGGAATAGCTTCTCATCATATTGCAGCAGGAACATTGGGCATATTAGCAGGCCTATTCCATCTTAGTGTCCGCCCGCCTCAGCGTCTATACAAAGGATTACGTATGGGCAATATTGAAACCGTTCTTTCGAGTAGTATCGCTGCTGTCTTTTTTGCAGCTTTTGTTGTTGCCGGAACTATGTGGTATGGTTCGGCAACTACCCCGATCGAATTATTTGGCCCCACTCGTTATCAATGGGATCAGGGATACTTTCAACAAGAAATATATCGAAGAGTAAGTGCTGGGCTAGCCGAAAATCAAAGTTTATCAGAAGCTTGGTCCAAAATTCCTGAGAAATTAGCTTTTTATGATTACATTGGGAATAATCCGGCAAAAGGAGGATTATTTAGAGCGGGCTCAATGGACAACGGCGATGGAATAGCTGTTGGATGGTTAGGACACCCTATTTTTAGAGATAAAGAAGGGCGTGAACTCTTTGTACGTCGTATGCCTACTTTTTTTGAAACATTTCCAGTCGTTTTGATAGATGGGGACGGAATTGTTAGAGCTGACGTTCCTTTTAGAAGAGCCGAATCTAAGTATAGTGTTGAACAAGTAGGTGTAACTGTTGAGTTTTATGGTGGCGAACTTAACGGAGTCAGTTATAGCGATCCTGCTACTGTGAAAAAATATGCTAGACGCGCTCAATTGGGTGAAATTTTCGAATTAGATCGTGCTACTTTGAAATCTGATGGTGTTTTTCGTAGTAGTCCGCGAGGTTGGTTTACCTTTGGGCATGCTTCCTTTGCACTACTCTTTTTCTTCGGACACATCTGGCATGGGGCCAGAACCTT